ATTATATATAAATATAATGATTTATTCATATAACATTTAAATTATAATCCTATACAATAATTACAATTATAAAAACTTTAATTTTTAATGCAATTTCGACTTAAATTGAATTTGGTTGATTTTTTAATAAAAAATCTGACGATTAAATCATCATACATAAAAAAAAAAGTTGAAAGGCTTAATATTAAAAATTTCCTAAGTTGAAACTAGATTAATTATCTGTTAATTAAAATTTTAATGTAAATTATTGAATCAAATTAAAACCCAAAAAGATAAAGATTATTAATGTTATGTATAATATATATTAAATATATAATAATTATTAAATTATTTAATATATATTATACATTAAATTAGATATAATAACAATTCAATTATTTATATTAAATTATAAATCTAAAAAGAAAAGATTATTAATGTTATGTATAATATATATATTAAATATATAATAATTATTAAACAATTTAATGTAAATATATTATATGTAATTAATTAGGATATTTTAATAATAAATATATAATGTTTTATTAATATAGTTAATTAATAGGAGTTTAATAGAATTCCTTCTTTCTTATGTATAAGAAAAAGAAAGAAGGAATTCTAATCAATTATATATGATGCATAGTATATAATTGATTAAGATATTATTTTAATAATGAATACATAATATTTTACTAATAGTTATTAAATTATTTAATATATATTATACATTAAATTAGATATAATAATAATTCAATTATTTATATTAAATTATAAATCTAAAAAGAAAAGATTATTAATGTTATGTATAATATATATTAAATATATAATAATTATTAAATAATTTAATATATAAACGATAAAATAAAAAATATATAAACAATTATATATATATATATATTGCTATAAATTAGTAGTTATTAAATGAATAAATTATTTTAATAATTCAATATAATAAACATTAAGTTATTAACGTATAATTTTTACTAAGGGCTTAATTTTATTAAGCAATAATATAACAATTATAAATTACCCCAATAATTTATATCTTTCATATAGTAATATATCTTACTATTAATTATGTACTACCCCGATAGTACAATTATTTTATTAATGATTTTCTGTTAGGTTATTTTATGGTAGGAACGAAAAATAACGCCTTCATTATATTGAGATTACATTGTTGTTGTTTGTAGTTTAAGCTCCTTTATGGATTTATTAATAAATTGAAAGATTTAATTACCCCAATAATTTATATCTTTCATATAGTAATATATCTTACTATTAATTATGTACTACCCCAATAGTACAATTATTTTATTAATGATTTTCTGTTAGGTTATTTTATGGTAGGAACGAAAAATAACGCCTTTTTATTTTATACTACTATAATATTAGTTTTATTCTAGCTATTTATTAGTTTTATCAGTGAATTATATGGTTTAAATTAAATAATTATTTTCCAATTTTTAGAATTATAGTTTATTAATTTCATAAATTAGCAATTGATTTTAAAATAGATTAATATTTGTGCCAGCATTCGCGGTTATACAATTTATTTAAATTAATTTTTTAGGTTATTAATTTTAATAAATAACGAAATTTAAAATTTTAGTATTTAGGTGGAATTTATACTTTAAATTAATTTCTTAATAAATCTTAAAAAGTTAAGTTATTAAACTAGGATTAGATACCCTATTATAATTAGTGTAATTTTAACTTGAATATTATTAGTTATGTTCTTTAAAGCTCAAAGAATTTGGCGGTAAAATATTTTTTTAGAGGAATCTGTAAAGTAATTGATAAACCACGATAGTTTATACTTTAATTTTATTTGTATACCGCTATACTTACGAATGTTTTGATAAAATATTTTCTTTAACTTTTATGATATAAATTAGGTCAAGGTGCAGTTTTATTATAGTTATTATGGATTACTTTTATTTTAAATTAAAAGGAAGATATTTTAAAATAATTATTTGAATAAGGATTTAAAAGTAAAGTTAATTAATTAATTAGTTTGAATTTTAATCTATTTTATGCACATATCGCCCGTCACTCCTAATTTAAGTTAGGATAAGTCGTAACAAAGTAATTTTACCGGAAGGTGAAGTTAGAAAGATCAGATTTTAGCTTATATAAAGCTTTTTAGTTACATTAATAGGAAAATTGCGTTGATTTTGTCTGAGACTTTTTATTAATTTTTATATATTATAAAATTAGTTATATTATGATAATTTTTAGTATATTTCTTCAGAAATAATGTTCTTTATTAACTGAGAAGGAATAATAAAAAATTTATTAGTATTATTTTTGAGTACCTTTTGTATCAGGGTAAATTTAATTATTTAATTATTTTATTTTCCCGAACTTAAGAGATCTATAAATTTATATAACCATTTGTTGAAAAAAATTTTATAATATTTTTATTGTAATTAAATGTTTACGTTCTTGATTTATCTGGTTGTTAAGGATTTAATTTAATTATATATTTATTTTTTAGTTATGTTACTTTAACAGTTATTAAATATAATTTTATTAGGGATAATCTTAATAAGTTTATTATAATATTTATTTGTAAGGTGTTTATTTTCTTTAAAATTTTGAATTGAGTTTTTATTAAATTAATATTTATATATATTATTTTATTATATTTATTTTTATACTTAATTTTTTTATGTAATTTTATTATTTAATTAATAATGATTTAATTAATATAGTGTTTCAATTAGATTATAATGAACTCGACAACTATTATTTCCAACTGTTTATCAAAAACATTTCTTTCTGAGTTAAATAAAAGGTATTTTCTGCCCTATGAAAAATTAATTTAAATGGCTGCAGTATTTTGACTGTACAAAGGTAGCATAATAATTAGTTTCTTAATTAGAAGCTGGTATGAATGGATAAATGAGATTTAATTTTTATTTAGTTTATTTACTAAAATTTAAATTTTAAGTTAAAATGCTTAAATGATTTCTTGGGACGAGAAGACCCTAAAGAGTTTTATTTATAATATTACTATTATCTTTAAAATTAAATAGTTAATAATAATTTATGTTATTTTTTGCTGGGGCGGCTATTAAATTTTAACTTTAATTTTATAATTCATTAATTTATGTTTATTAAGATCTTTTGTTAAGGATTATAAGTTAAAATTACCTTAGGGATAACAGCGTAATTTTAATGGAGAGTTCATATCTATATTAAATTTTGCGACCTCGATGTTGAATTAAGAAAAATTTAAGAAGCAGAGTTCTTAATTTTAAGTCTGTTCGACTTTTAGATTCTTACATGATTTGAGTTCAGACCGGTGTGAGCCAGGTTGGTTTCTATCTTAGGTATAATAGATTATTTTAGTACGAAAGGACCAATTGATCATACATTAATTGTATTTATAATTTGAATAATGAATTGGCAGATTAGTGCATTAAATTTAGAATTTAATTAAGTAAGATTTTTACATTTATTAATTATATATATATACGTTTTTGTTTTTTTATTGATTTTTGTTATGATTTCTGTAGGATTTTTTACTCTTTTAGAGCGAAGGGTTTTAGGATATATTCAATTACGAAAGGGTCCAAACAAGGTTGGAATTTTAGGTTTATTACAACCTTTTGGGGATGGAATGAAACTTTTTTCTAAAGAACAATTTTTTCCCATGAATTCTAACTATATAATTTATATAGTTTGTCCTATTTTAGGGTTAGTTCAATCTTTGTTTATGTGAATTTTATTCCCATTTTATGTTAATTGTATAGAGTATACTTTAGGGTTTATATTTTTTTTATGTTGTTCTAGTTTGAGAATTTACAGAATAATGGTATGTGGTTGATCTTCCAATAGATTATATTCAATACTAGGGTGTATTCGTAGAGTTTCTCAAGCTATTTCTTATGAGGTAAGATTGTCTCTAATTTTATTAAGTTTTTTTCTTTTGGTTGATAGCTATAATTTTATGGAATTTTATTATATAAATTCTAGTATTTGATTGTTATTTATTTCTTTCCCGTTGTTTTTTTGTTGAATTTCTTGTTGTATAGCTGAAAGAAACCGAACTCCTTTTGATTTCTCAGAAGGTGAGAGAGAATTGGTCTCTGGATTTAATATTGAATATGGTGGGGGTGGGTTTGCTTTGTTATTTATTTCTGAGTACTCTAGTATTATTTTTCTTTGCCTTTTAAGTTGCATTATTTTTTTAGGTTCTAATATCAATAGATACATTTTTTATGTTAAGTTAATTTTAATGTGTTTTATATTTATTTGAGTTCGAGCTACTTTACCTCGCTATCGTTATGATAAATTGATATATCTAGCTTGAAAGTGTTACTTGCCTCTTAGCTTAAACTATATTATTTTTTTTGTTTTCTTAAGGTGCCTGTGTTTTTATCATTTTTTTTAGTTAAGTTATTAAATAATTATCTTTCTTGTACTTTCAAAGTACACGCTTTGTAAATTAAGCTAAATAACTTTAGTTAATGATTTTTTCCCATACCTTAATTAAGATAGGGTCTATTATAAAATACAAGAAGTATAATAGGGTTATATATATTCCCGTATTGGTATACGGTATTTCTACTGGCCGTGCCCCAATTCAAGTTAGTAAAATTACTGTTGTAACAAATATCCAAAATATAAATTGACTAATAGGATAAAATTGAATTCCCTTAAATTTTGATTTTATTGAAAATGGTATAATTGCTAGAATTATAATAGAAAGAAATAAGGCTATGACTCCACCTAGTTTATTAGGAATTGAACGTAAAATTGCATAAGCAAATAAAAAGTATCATTCTGGTTGAATATGAATTGGGGTCACTATTGGATTTGCGGGGGTGAAATTGTCAGGGTCAGATAATATATAGGGGTTATATATAACTAGGATTATTAGTAAAGTAATTGTTACGGAAAATCCTATTATATCTTTAATAGAAAAAAATGGATGAAATGGAATTTTATCAATATTAGCATTTACTCCTATAGGGTTACTTGATCCTGTTTGATGTAAAAAGAATAAGTGAATTATAGCTAATATTATAATAATGAATGGTAATATAAAGTGTAGTCTAAAAAATCGTGATAGTGTAGCATTATCAACACTAAACCCACCTCAAATTCAATTTACTAGTATGGGACCAATATAAGGAAATGCTGAAAGTAAGTTAGTGATTACTGTTGCCCCTCAGAATGATATTTGACCTCAAGGTAAAACGTAACCTAAAAATGCTGTTGCTATGGTTGATAGTATAATGATGATTCCTGTATTTCAAGTTTTAATTAAATGATAGGATCCATAATATATTCCACGTCCTACATGAAGGTATAGACAAATAAAGAATAATGATGCTCCGTTTGAATGGATATTACGAATCAATCAACCATAATTAACATCTCGTGTAATGTGATTAACACTATTAAAGGCTATTTCAATATTTGAAGTATAGTGTATAGAAAGTAAAATTCCTGTAATAAGTTGAATAGATAAACATACTCCCAGAATTGATCCGAAATTTCATCACGTTGAAAGGTTAACTGGGGCTGGTAAATCAATAATAGCATTGTTAATGATTGCAATTAATTTATCTTTTTTTCGTAGTGGTTTATTCATATGTATTAAAAGATCGTAAGGGTCCTTTATAGATTTTAATAATTTTAATTACTGAAATTATTGTTAAAATTAAATAACAAAATATTATAAAAGTAATAATTATTCCTCTTTTATTAAAAATTTTGGATATATAAATTGCTTCTGGGTAGTTTATGATAGTTTGTTTTTCGTTAATGATTATATTAAAGGTTAATTCTTCAAAAGGTAAGGCTAAAATAATTAAAATTAGGTATAGCCTCATATTTACTTTAAATTTTTCATTAGATGCAATTCTTCTTATATATATAAATAAAATTAATAATCCCCCAACTATTATTAAAAATATAATAAATGTTAATCAGGAAGAAGATAACATTTTTGATATAAGGATAGTAGAAAAAAATGTTTGTAATAAAAGTATTATACCCAAAGATATAGGAGTTTTTATTACAATAATTGAAGAATAAATAATAATTGTAATTTTGATCAGTATTATTTTAATTTCAACAAATATTTTAAGAGAAGATATTAATTTTGGGTATTAAAGATGTGTTAATTTTCACTTTGTTGAAGTTTTAAAGGATATAACCTAATTTAAGTTTACAAGACTAATATTTTTTTTAAATTATTAAAACTTATAGTTTATTTATTTATATATATATATATATTGTCTTTAATTTCATTAATAATAATTCGTAAGCATGTGTTCTTATGTTTATTAAGCTTAGAATTTGTAGTAGTTTCTTTATTACTTACAACTTCGTATTATTTAATTTATTTTTCTTTTGGATTTTATATTATAGTTATTATAATAGTGTTTTTTGTTTGTGAGGGGGTATTAGGTTTAAGAGTTTTAGTAAGAATAATTCGTTGTTATGGTAATGATTATTTAAATTCATTGAGATTATGATAAGAATTATATTTTTCTTAATTATGTTGATCCCTTTATATGTTTTTAATATTAATTTTTGATTATTAAGACAGTTTTTTTATTTATTTATTTTTTTAAGCTTGTTATTTTTTAATAGTAATTTTTTCTTTTCTAAAATTTCTTATTTTTTTGGTTTGGATTTTTTTTCATACAACTTAATTTTATTAAGTTTTTTAATTGGGTCATTAATGTTAATTTCAATAAAGGATTCTGTAATGATTAATTTTTATCTTTTTATTAATTTGTCTTTAATTTTTTTTCTATTAGTAATTTTTAGTACATTAAATTTATTATATATATATATATCCTTTGAATTTGTTTTAGTTCCATTAGTTATTTTGATTTTAGGGTGAGGCTATCAACCTGAACGTTTAATAGCAGGAATGTATTTATTTTTTTATACATTAGTAGCTTCATTACCACTATTAGTTCTTATTTTAATACTTTATAATTATAATGGATCTATATTCTTTGATTGCATATTATATAATTCTAACTTTTTTTTGTATCATTTTATTATAATGTTTGTATTTATAGTAAAAATACCCATGTATTTGGTTCATTTTTGATTACCTAAAGCCCATGTACAGGCTCCCGTTTCTGGTTCAATAATCTTGGCTGGTTTAATATTGAAAATTGGAGGGTACGGATTGATTCGTATTATATACATTTATGAATATTTATTTATTAAATATTCTTATGTTTGATATTCACTATCAATTTTAGGTTCAGTTTTAATTGGTTTAATCTGTTTGATTCAAGGTGATATTAAATGCTTAATTGCTTACTCTTCTGTTTCTCATATAGGTTTAGTTATTATAGGTTTATTAACAATAAGAAGTTGAGGGTTGATAGGTTCTTATATATTAATACTTGCCCATGGGTTTTGTTCTTCAGGTATATTCTATATAGCCAATCTATTTTATATTCGAACTTCAAGCCGAAGATTTTTTATTAATAAAGGGCTATTAAATTATATACCCAGATCTTCTATATTTTGGTTTTTGTTTTGTGCTTTTAATATAAGTTGCCCCCCAAGTTTAAATTTTATTAGTGAATTAATAATTCTAAGAAGAATATTAATATTTTGAGTTTATTCAATATTTTTTTTTATTTTAATTTCTTTTATATGTGCTTGTTTTAGATATTATCTTTATAGCTATACACAACATGGATTATTTAATAGATTATATAGATTTTCAAGTTTAAATGTTTTAGAATATTTATGTATATTTATACATTTAATTCCTTTAATTTTTTTCCCTGTAATTATATTAGTAATATTTTATTTAAGTAGTTTATATAAGATGTAGTATTGTGGTTACTAGGAAGTAATTTTTGCCTTAAATTTTGATTCATTTGAATTTATATTTTGCTTGATCATCTATTTTTTTTCTTTTATCAATTTTATCTTTAATCATAGGATTGATTTTTTTGTTAAATATAAATAGAATATTGTTAGAGTGAGTTTTATATTCTGATAATTCTTTAACATTAAATTTTATTATTTACTTTGATTGAATTTCTATATTATTTATATTTGTAGTTTTATTTATTTCTTCTATGGTGATTCTATATAGAAATATTTATATAGGGGAATATAATTATAGCTCTATTCGGTTTCTTATGTTAGTTCTATTATTTGTGTTTAGAATATTATTAATAATTCTGAGTCCAAATCTAGTAAGAATTATGCTGGGTTGAGATGGGTTAGGTTTGGTTTCATATTGTTTAGTAATTTACTATAATTCAGTAAAGAGTTACCTTGCTGGTATAATTACTTGTTTAATTAATCGTTTGGGAGATATCGGCTTATTGATTTCTATTTCTTGGATTTTCAGATATGGGAGATGAAATTTTATTTTTTATAAGGATTTTTATGATGAATTAATTTTTTATTTAATTATTATTTCTTCATTCACAAAAAGTGCTCAAATTCCATTTTCTGTTTGATTACCAGCCGCTATAGCAGCTCCTACTCCTGTTTCGTCTCTTGTCCACTCATCAACTTTAGTAACTGCTGGGGTTTATTTGTTAATTCGGTTTTATAGTATTTCAATTTTTATAAATGAATTTTTTTTGTATATTAGTATTTTAACAATAATTATATCTTCTGTTTGTGCTAATTATGAGCATGATTTAAAGAAGATTATTGCTTTATCCACCCTAAGACAATTAGGTTTAATAATAAGCTCTTTATTTATAGGATTAGTGGATTTATCTTATTTTCATTTATTAAGTCATGCGATATTTAAATCCTTATTGTTTTTATGTTCGGGTATTATTATTCATTTAATGGGGGGATGTCAAGACATTCGTATAATAGGTTCAATTTGTTTAATTATACCAATTACTTGTTGTTGTTTTAATATTTCTAATATTTCTTTATGTGGATTCCCTTTTTTGTCAGGGTTTTATTCAAAAGATTTGATTGTTGAAAGATCTTCTTTTATAGGTTCAAATTTAATTATTTTTATCATATTTTATATAGGTTTGGGCTTAACAGCTTCTTATAGAATTCGCTTATTTTATTATAGAGTTTTAAGTAATTTTAATTACATTGTATTTATAAATTTAACTGAAAATATTTCTTTCATAAAATATAGAGTAATTTTTTTGTCTTTATTCTCTATTAGTTTTGGTTGTTTATTTATTTGATTAACTAACTTGGACTTATATTATTTATTATTGCCTTTTTATTTAAAGATTTTGACATTATTAATTGTGTTAATTGGAACTTATATTGGGTATGAAATTAATATAATGAATAATATGATATCTATTCAATATTACTTAATTAATAGATCAATGTGATTCATATATAGATATTCCTATTATGCCTACATATTAAATTATAATTTTAGTTTGAATTTAGGTTCAAGAATATTATGAGGAGAATTCTTTGGGGGTTTAGGAATATCTCATTATTTTTTAAAATTATCAAATTATATTCAGTTTTATTCATTAAATTCCTTAAAAATTTATTTTTTGTCTATAATTTTTTGAGTAATATTTATATTTTAATATTTTTATAGCTTATACTAAAGAGTACATCAGTGAAGTTGATATGGAAATAGAATTATTTAAAAATATTTATAATTGACTTTCGTCAATATTTTTTTAATGAAAATAAAATGTTTTTTAAACTATATAAATATAAAGAGAAAAACGGAGTTAAACCGCTTTAAGAATTAGTTAGCAGCTATTCCTATTACCTACTCTCTTTTAATTGGATAAAAAAATCATTCTTCTTATTAACATTAAGATACCTCTTTTTGGCTTCAATTAAAACATGAGGATGATTCCTTTAATTTAGGTCGAAACTAAATGTAAAATTTTACTTCTATGTTAATTAAGATTAGTCATTAAGACACTTTTTGAATGCAAATCAAATATTATAATTAAATATAATCCCTATGAAGCTCATTTAATTATACCGTTAGTTCATTCATGGTATAATCCTATTATTAAAATAATTAAAAATATAATAGATGTTATTACTCAAATTTTTATTATGGAGGTTTTTAAAGTTAGAATTATAGGTATTACCAAAATGATTTCAATGTCAAAAATTAGAAAAATTACCGCAATTATAAAAAAGTGAATAGAAAATGGGAGCCGTCTATAAGATATTGGATTAAACCCACATTCAAAAGGAGTAGCTTTTTGAATATCTGTAAAGGATTTTTTTCTTACCAATCTAATAATGATTGTTATTATTAATATAACAACTAATACTAAAGAAAATCTATATATAATAATATTAATTATTCATTTATTTGAAAATAACCTTAAAGTTGGAAGCTTTATATACAATATATACTTAATGAATTACTATCTACCTCACCAATAAACAGAAATATATAAAAACAATCATACTACATCTACAAAATGCCAGTATCAAGCTGATGCCTCAAATCCAACGTGATGATAATTTGAAAAGTGTAATTTTTTAATTCGTATGGTTGAAATATAAATAAATAGTCTACCAATAATTACATGTAACCCATGAAATCCAGTTGATATAAAGAATGTTGATCCATATACTGAATCAGCAATTGTGAATGGTGCTTCATAATATTCTACAGCTTGTAGAATAGTAAAATAGATTCCTAAAATTACAGTAATAATTATTCTTTGTATTCTTTTAGAATAATTCTTACTAATAATTGCGTTATGTGCTCATGTAATAGATATACCTGATGATAATAAAATTATAGTGTTTAATATTGGAATTCTTATAGGATTAAATGGTTTAATTCCTAGTGGAGGCCATTGTATACCAATTTCAATAGTTGGTGATAATCTTCTATGAAAATATGCTCAAAAGAAAGATGAAAAAAATAATACTTCTGATGCGATAAATAAAATTATCCCTATCTTTATACTAATTACAACTTTTTTAGTGTGTAATCCTTGGAAGGTTGATTCTCGAATTACATCTCGCCATCATTGAAATATTGTCAATAAAATAATAATTATTCCTAAATTTATTAGTCATATCTCTTTATTATGAAATCATATTACTGTTCCTGAAGTTATAGATATTAATCCCATTGATCCAGTAATTGGTCAGGGACTATTATCAACTAAATGAAATGGATGATTTTTCATATTAAATTTCTCTAGAGTATAGGGTTGAAAGTGTTATAAATACATAAGACTGAATAAATGCAACAGCTAATTCAAATATTATTAATCCTATAAATAATCATATTATAATTATAAGTAAAAAAAAGTTATTAATTAAATTATTTCCTAAAAGTGACATTAATAGATGTCCTGCAATTATATTAGCTCTAAGTCGTACTGCTAAAGATCCTGGGCGAATTAAATTTCTAATTGATTCAATTATTACCATAAATGGTATAAGGGGTGTTGGAGTTCCAACAGGAACTAAATGAACAAATATACTATTAGTTTTGTTAAATCACCCGAAAATTATTAATGAAATTCATATAGATAATGCTAGAGAAAGAGAGAAAATTAAATGTGATGATGCAGTAAAAATATATGGAATTAATCCTATTATATTATTAATTAAAATATAAATAAATAATCTTACTAAAATAATTGATGGTTCAATTATTTTTAAATGTATAATGATTTCTTTTGTTAATTTTTTAGATAAAACTAAGATTATCAATAATGGTTTGCTTGGAGTGTTTCAAAAAGGGTATGGAACAATTATAATAAATATTATTCTAATCCAATTTAATGATAAACTTCCTGTAACTGGGTCGAATACCGAAAATAGATTTATTATCATGCTCAGGGTATTTTGATTGACTTAAATTGGTATTTTATATTAATTTTTTTATTAGTATTGAAATAATTAATTGTTATGGTAATTATTAACATAATAACTGTTATTATTATTATAAATGTTCATCATATTGGTGCTATTTGAGGTATTAAGAAATATATTTTAATTATATACGTTTTTATCTTGACAAGTTAATGTTTTTTCTAAACTAATTTCTTTCATTAAGAGTATTCGCTGTTACTATAATTTGGTTTAAGAGACCAATACTTGCTTTTAAGTAACTTAATGAAATTATTTGCTGTTGAATTCATTTATTGAACGTTTTACTATTGACTGATTCAAGTAAGATTGGTATAAATCTATGATTTGACCCACAAATTTCTGAACATTGACCATAAAAAATTCCAGGTCGTATTATTAAAATTCTTCCTTGATTAATTCGGCCTGGAGAACCATCAATCTTAATTCCAATAGATGGGATAGTTCATGAATGAATAACATCTTGAGATGTTACTAAAATTCGGGATTGAACATTAAATGGTAATAAAATTCGATTATCAACTTCCAGAAGTCGAAACTCATTGTTTTCAATATTATTTGTTTGTTTTATGTAAGAATCAAATTCAATTTTCTTGAAATCAGAATATTCATAACTTCAATATCATTGATGCCCGATAGCTTTTATAGTAATTAAAGGTTTATTAATTTCTTCTAATAGGTATAAAGTTTTAAGTGATGGTATAGCAATTATTACTAATAAAATTGCTGGTATTAATGTTCAAATTAATTCAATCAATTGGCCCTCTAAAAGTATTCGATTAATAAGTTTATTAGTAAATAATGATAAAAGTATATATAAAACAGAAATAGTAATTATAGTTAAGATTATTATAGTATGATCATGGAATATAATAAGTTGTTCTATAATAGGAGAAACTGCATCTTGGAATCCAATTATGTTTCATGTTGCTATTTCCAGCAAAAATAAATTTTATATATGAATCTTAAATTCATTGCACTATTCTGCCATACTGGCTTTTATTACTTAATTATAATAGGCAATTCTGAATACGAATGTTCCTTTGGGGGTATTTGTTGAAGCCATTCAATAGATGATCTTCTTCTGTAATTAAATAAGGAAATTCGTTTAGATAATATTCTTTCTCAAATAATAAAAATTATAATTATAATTCTTATTAATGAGATTATTCTTCCAATAGAAGATAATAAGTTCCAAGTTGTGTATATGTCAGGATAATCCGAATAACGCCGAGGTATACCACTTAGTCCTAAAAAGTGTTGAGGAAAGAATGTTGTATTTACTCCAATAAATATTACTGAAAATTGAATTTTTAGTCATTTTGGATTAAGAGTCATCCCTGTAAATAATGGGTATCATTGAATAAATCCAGCCATAATTGCAAATACTGCCCCCATAGAAAGTACATAATGAAAATGAGCAACTACATAATATGTGTCATGTAAAATTACATCAATAGATGAATTTGATAATACAATTCCTGTGAGCCCACCTAATGTAAAAAGGAATACAAATCCTGCTGATCAAATTATTGAAATAGATTTTTTGATTGATATACCATGTATAGTTGCCATTCAACTAAAAATTTTAATTCCGGTTGGTACTGCAATAATTATAGTAGCTGAAGTAAAATACGCTCGAGTGTCAACATCTATACCTACAGTAAATATATGATGAGCTCATACAACAAATCCTAATACTCCAATAGATATTATTGCGTATACTATACCAATGTATCCAAATGATTCTGTTTTTCCTCTCTCTTGAGTAATAATATGAGAAATAAGGCCAAATCCTGGTAAAATAAGAATGTAAACTTCTGGATGCCCAAAAAATCAAAATAAATGTTGGTATAGGATTGGATCACCACCTCCTGAGGGGTCAAAAAATGTTGTGTTGATATTACGATCAGTTAATAATATAGTAATAGCCCCTGCTAATACGGGCAATGATAAAAGTAACAGCACAGCTGTAATAAGCACTGATCATACAAAAAGGGGAGTTCGGTCTATGTGTATACCTGCTGGTCGTATATTTATAACTGTGGTAATAAAATTTACTGCCCCTAAAATTGATGAAATTCCTGCTAGATGAAGTGAAAAAATGGATATATCTACTCTTGGACCTGCATGACCAATATTTCTAGAAAGTGGTGGGTATACAGTCCATCCTGTCCCAACTCCTAATTCTACTATTGAACTTGTTATTAATAAAGTAAGAGAGGGGGGTAAAAGTCAAAATCTTATATTATTAAGTCGTGGAAATGCTATATCTGGAGCTCCAATTATTAAAGGTAATAATCAATTACCAAATCCACCAATTATAATTGGTATAACTATAAAGAAAATTATAATAAATGCATGTGATGTAACAATAACATTATATGCTTGATCATTGTTAATAAAAGATCCTGGTTGTGCCAATTCAATTCGAATAATTATTCTTAATATTATTCCTACTATACCTGATCAGATTCCAAATATGAAATATATTGTCCCAATATCCTTATGATTAGTTGAAAATAACCATTTGTTCATTTTAAAATCAATAAAATCCCATTAAGATGTCTGATTTAAGTAATAAACTGTAAATTTATTTAAGAACTTTTGTTCTCTTAATATTTTAAAGCTTATTTTTTAAGTCTTATAGTTTAAAAAAAACTTTAAATTGCAAATTTAATAATGAACAATCATCTAAGACTTATCTTTCTTAGTGATATTCACAACTTTGAAGGTTGTAAGTTTATTTTAACCTAAAATCTTAGGTAATTCTAGTTATTGAAATTAACACTGGAAAAGAAGCTAAGTTAAAAATTATCACAAATAAGTATCTTTTAGAGTTTTTTGACCATTTTATTGATATAGTATTTGTTATTATTGAGGTAAATGCTAATCGTATATAAAATAGCATAACTAATATTGAGGTTAAAATAATTAGTATTACAAGCATAATATTTTTATTAACAAATAGTAGTTGAATAACTAATAATTTGTTAATAAATCCTATTATTGGTGGGAATCCCCCCATAGATAATATATTAATCCATAAATTAATTTTAGTAAAAGTTATCTTTTCATTGAAAATTAACTGATTAATAAATCTAATTTTTATTCTGTTAGTAATTTTGACAAATATAATTAATATGATTGAATAAATAGACATAAAAATTATTAGGATATAAAATTTATTAATTGTAATTAATATAAGTGAAATATTATAAATAGATGAATAACCTAATGTTTTTCGTAAAGAGGTCTGGTTTAAACAAGATAAAGATCTAATAATTATACCAATAACAATTGGCATTATTAGAAAATTAATATTAATTTGATACAAGATCAATAATGGAGGAATTTTAATGATAGTTAGTATAGTCCATATTTGATTATAGCTTAATGTTTCAATAATTATTAATACTCAATTATGAAATGGTGCAGAACCTACTTTAATGAGTATAGAAATTATTAATAATATTTCGTTTATTATACTAACCCCAATTAGTATAATTAAAACTATTATTAATATTAATGTTGATGCTACTCTTTGGATAATAAAATATTTAATTATAGATTCTGCTCTTATAGATTTATTTGTTTGTATTAATGGAATAAATGATATGAGTGTAATTTCAAGTCCTATCCACATAGAAATTCAGTTATTTGAACAAATAGTTATAATAACCCCAATTATTATAGTATTTGACAATAAAAGTTTAGTTGAATTAATAAACATTAGAGAGAAGAATTCATTTCTATATTTAGGGTATGAACCTAATAGCTTTTTTAGCTTATCTTTCTTATATATCATGTATTATAGTGTAAGAGGCACTCGAATTTTTGATTTTCGTGGGTTAAGTTTAATTCTTAATGATACAATAAGAGTAAAAATTTATACATAATTTATTCTATCAAAATAATCCTTTAATCAGGCATCTTATT